GGTAAAACATCTCCTTGCCAAGGAGAAGATACGGGTTCGATTCCCGCCGCTCGCCAGCTTAATTTAGTAAGGTACTATGATAAAAAATTTAGTCTAGTTGACTACTTAACTACTTATATTAAATTAAGTAGGTGTTAGTCTAATACCGTATCCCTTACTATCTTACCCTTCCTTTGCACCCCACTCAAAAAAAAGGGGGCTCTGGCGGCGGGAATTGAACTCGCCAACAGGACTCCCTAAATCAGGGATTCACCGAGACGAACAACTGGCAAACTGCTTTTAAAGGGAAGGGAGGTAGACTGTGCCTTTCTTTCATTTCATTTTTCTTTTCTGCAGGGTAGGAAGGAGCCTTGAGAGTTCTTCTTGTAGGGGCAAGTGACTTTGTAAACTGCTCAATTTGGCCCTCTAGGGCCGGGAACTAATGAATAAAAAAGGGTTGGATACCGCCCAGCCCTCTACCATATCCATACAAATAGAATAGTCCTTTTATACAGACAGCTAAGTGCGGAGACGGGAATCGAACCCGTGACCTCAAGGTTATGAGCCTCGTGAGCTACCAAACTGCTCTACTCCGCTCTGGAGGGCCGGAAACTGGTGGACGAAAAAGGTTGAATACAGGCCTCTACCATGTCTAGACAAATAGAATAGTCCTTTTATACAGAATGGAGCGGGTAGCGGGAATCGAACCCGCATCGTTAGCTTGGAAGGCTAGGGGTTATAGTCGACGTTGGTTGATTATTTTTAACGTCTCTAATTCAAAACCGAACATGAAATTTGGATTTCATTCGGCTCCTTTATGGATATTCTCACCACTTAACATCTATGTCAGCTTTTCTATCTGAATGGAACCAAAGCTCTCCGCTTTCTAGATGATCCCTATAGAGTAGGAAATAGAAATTCTACTAAATCCATCTAATCTACTTACTTCGTTCCCTAATTTTATTCAAGAGATCCTGAGGAAAAGAATTGGGTTTCCACCGAGCTGAAACAATATGCTGATGGTTCTAGTAAACCAAAACTACCGTTTTTTAGCTATTAGGCTTCCATTTCCTTTTTTAACAAAAGAAGATTTAGTTACGATTGGAAATAAACTTTTTTGTATCTTCATCCATAGATCCTTTACTCATATTTAAAAAATGGGAATACTTAATCCAATGCAAAATTATGCTTCGCGACTCTGTACTCATAATCCAATTTGTATTTTGGATGCAATTTCCATTAGTCTTTGGATACAAATCGCGAGAATGTATATTCTTCCTCAATATGCTATTGAGAGGAAAAGGATTAAATCCTTTATAAGAACTAAAGTTTTCATCGGAATATAAAAAACTTAAGGACACCTTAAGTATATCATTTCAAATTCAGTTATTAATAGAACGAATCACACTTTTACCACTAAACTATACCCGCTACATGTAGATTATGATACCAACGCTACCCTTTGTCAAGGGTAGCCATTCGAGAAGGAGGCTAATTCCCCCTTATTGAATCAAATGGAGAAGGTTCATGACAGTGAGCGATTGGTACTTCGATCGCGGGCCTTTATTTTAGGGTTTAGATAGCCTCTCTGGTCTGTAAAATACATATCTTCTTACCATCCCAATAGCGTATGAACCTAATGTATGCATTTCGATTAGGGTCGTATTCTTATTCTATGGTTACGACTACAATGATCATTATTTGCTTTGCGAGGACGTAAGTGTGCCAGACTGCTGTAAGGAATAGTTTGATTATTCCTACAATATACACTAGGAGATATAGGGGGCAGCACTGCCCCCTTAAATCCCTTTCTTCCTTTTCCTTTTTGTTCAATTCTGAACAAAGAAATTGGGGAAGATGTTTTCTTCCCCCACTTATCATGAAGTCCGAGCCCTAGAGAAAGAGTGAGATGAATTTCAAAAATTCATCATAGACTTTCCCTATGGCTTGAGAGAAGCAAGAAACAAAGAGTCGTAACTTAAAGAGAAAGGCGGACAGGACCCGACGGATTTACCTGATGTAAAGAAGATCCTAAATGTCTCTGGTTAGTCGATCCTCTCCATTTACTAATTTCCTCCCCTCTTTTCCACTCAATTCTAGTTTATTAGATTCTTGTTTAAAAGAATCAAAGAAGATGAATAGAACTAAGAACACATAAAAAAAGCATAGAGGACCAAGACCATTACCAAATGTTCCTCTCAAGAATCATATTGGGTATCTGTTCCCTTCCTTTTCCCGCTAGGATCGGAAATCTTATATTTTTCATATCCATATACCATCGAACCCTTAGGGTTCCAGAATCCTCCTTTTTTCCTAGTCTTCGGAAACAGAAAACCCATAGCCGGGAGGAGTTAGGTATGTAGGGTATGGTTTATTATTTTTTGTTGGGCAGGCAGTAGAATAATTTTTATACTCTGCAATATAAATTCTACTGCCCACTTTTTACAAGCAAATTGTTGCTAAAACTCTAACATAGTTTGTTCAAAATGCAACAACTAGAATCCTTGGAGAATATTCAAGTACCCCCTTTCCAAGGGGTACCTGTTAAAAATCGCTTCAACAAATCCGTCCAAAACTTTTTAAGAAAAATGGAAAAGTTTTGAACTCGAAGGTTTTTCCAAGAGATGCCTGTTAAAAATAGTTTCAATCTCTCACCAAAACAGATAAGAAGTATCTCACTGAAAATTACTAACCAGCCATATGGGTATATGAAGAGCGCGAATTCCTTTATACCCCACCCAATTAGAATTATAGGAAGTAAAACATAAATGGAGAAAAATCTCACCATAAGATCAGCCAATAAAAGAAAAAAGTCCCTAATTCTGCAGAACGTTCTGAGCACGTGAAAAGTCAATAGCCTAAAGATAAAAAAGAAAAAGTCTACCATTTTTTTGACAGCAGCTCTTATTGCCCCTTTGGCCTTTTCTCTTATATTATTCAACAATTGAATCATATTTGTTTCCCTCCTCTAAACAATAGAATATAATATAACTTTCGTGCTTTGGTTTAGTGAGTCGTACGAGATCGTGTTTACATACCTATGAACTTACCCTCTTCAAATATATTGGATACTACTATACTCATAATTTTTTAGTGTGTCAACCCTCTCTTCACGTATTTTATTATACGTATTTTTTTATATAATAAAATAAAAAAAAACCTCTACTTTGTGCAAGTGATAAGAGAGAATATGAAAGATTTTCTTATTTTTCTTGATTTTCTCAAGATTTTGAACCTTGCCATGAATAAACTTCTATATCTCGATCTCGATATATACATATATAATCTCTACATATATCTCTATATGTACATATATTATGTACATTATGCAGTAGACCCATAATGGGAAATCAAAGTGGCTAATTTTGGAATTGAATAAAAAGCCCTTTTAACTCAGTGGTAGAGTAATGCCATGGTAAGGCATAAGTCATCGGTTCAAATCCGATAAAGGGCTTTTTAATTTGGTGGTAGAGTAATGCCATGGTAAGACGTAAGTCATCGGTTCGAATCCGATAAAGTACTTTTCTACTAAATTTATTATTTATTCACCTTTTTTTCTTTGTTTTTGAAAATTTCTCTATTTTTTTCTTGAATTTTATGACTTAGTGTGGGATGCATGCATTTTTGGTCTGAACACTAAATGAAGCACGGAGTGTAAATTGCAAAAAAGAAATCAAATTGGACTCTTTTTCCTGTTAGATCAATCAAATCACTACCTGTACTGAACTAATCTAGAATCCCTTTTATTAATCTATTCTTATTCTATACCCTTTAAATGAATTTCCCTAAAAAGTAGGAGATGATCCGTGAATTAACCTAACCATCAACTAAAAAAAATCCTAAGAAAGCATAACAGAAAAGTAGGAAAGACTCTTTGCTTTGGATCTAGTTATACTCTTCGAGTATATTGACAATTCTAAAAAACTGCTCATACTATCATTATAGTATAATGACGAGCGGTTGTATATGGCCCTATCGTTTAGTGATGCCCCTATCGTCTAGTGGTTCAGGACATCTCTCTTTCAAGGAGGCAGCGGGGATTCGACTTCCCCTGGGGGTAGGGAGTATTATGAAAGGAGGTTAATCATAGATTATCAAAAACCCTAGAATAAATTCTTCCTGGGTCGATGCCCGAGCGGTTAATGGGGACGGACTGTAAATTCGTTGACGATATGTCTACGCTGGTTCAAATCCAGCTCGGCCCAAAAATCTAGGGCTTCGTGAATATGAACTAAATCCATTTTTTTTCTTCCATAAAAAAAAATGTCTGATCCATAGAAATAAAGGATAAAGAGAAAGGGGGAAATTTCTTTCTAATCCATATTTCTCTCATTCCTTTTTTACAAACAAAAGAGTTTTTCTTATTGAAAGGTGGATTATCATCCATTTTAAGCGATAAAAAATCGCGACATACTAGTTATGTCACTCTCACTATACCCACATACGATATATGGGTATGTAGTATATGATTCGTCTATTTCTTAGAGTACGACAGACGAATCGAATCTTCTTATGGTTCTATTTAAAAATAGGTATAGGTATGCCATACACCCCGCGGGGATTGTAGTTCAATTGGTCAGAGCACCGCCCTGTCAAGGCGGAAGCTGCGGGTTCGAGCCCCGTCAGTCCCGAACTAGGGTTCAATGAATGGGTAAATTCATCTTTCCTTTTTCCATAAAAAATTTCCATCAAAAAAAGGGGGCAGGAGACAGGATCAAATACCTACGGGGCATCCTTACTTCACTTTTTTGATTTCGCATTTTTCATTAAAGAGGGAGGGAAGGCCTATAGGAATTTCTTTTTTCACTACTCCCGGTTGATAAAGAAAGAAATACATATCATACGTGGATTAGTATAATTTAGGATATTACTCTATCCTTATGATGATACCATCCTCATCTTAACTTCCTATTCGACTCTTATGGATTATGGAATAGAGTACCGGTATTTTATCGGAATCCATACATAAATTGTATTCATTTATTCTTAGACAGTGAATTTAATATAATTAGTACTTTTTGGGTTAAACCAGGCCCCTTCCATTTTGTAGTTCCAACTTTGTTTGTGTATGTTCAATGACTAATTGGAAAGAATCTATCTCATTCTCATTCCATTTGCGGACTCCTTTTTTATGGATCCGCTCTCATCTTTAGACCCAAAAAGTGGATATTGATAGTAACCTAATAAAATAAAAGAAAAACCAAGCAAAGCAAACGCCCTTTTTCCTAAATTGAAAATATTCGATTTTTTTTATTTAAGCCCTCTTTTCTCCATCTCACTTCTACTTCTACTGCTTATTTGTATGTCTATGTGACCCATAGAAAGTCGGTCATATAATACATACATACATAATTGTATGTATAACTATAAGAAAAAGGAAGGGAAATTGGATAAGATAAGAAAGATCGTGGGTTATAGATATAGAAAAGAAAAAGTAGAAAAGGATGAAAAAAAGAGAGAATTCCTAATCCAATCAAAAAACCAATTTTGGTCTTAGTATGAATAAGGGATCTTCCTATGTTATACTATTCCACTCTCAACCATGAATTGATTTGATAGATCCGATATTCATAATATTGAATTGATTCAGTATTATCAGAATGCAAGTCCTCCCCTTGAATTTACAGGATACCCCTTTTTCCTCTCCATGGGATTACATCCCGAGTTATTGCGAAAAAAAAAGAGGTTATGGAAGTCAATATTCTCGCATTTATTGCTACTGCACTGTTCATTCTAGTTCCTACTGCCTTTTTACTTATTATTTATGTAAAAACAGTCAGCCAAAATGATTAATTGGAATTCCAATTAATCATTGAAGAAATGAAAAAGGGATTAAATAAAAGAAAAATCCAAGTCTTAAATGAAAGGATCTGGTTGGAATCATAAAGTGTGGTAGAAAGAACTACATATAGTTTTTTCTACCACACTTTAGAGTCTTTCTATTATATTATCTTGAATCTACATAGAATAGATTAGTAGATTGAAATAGTAGTCTAATTCAATTTCTTTTTTCACTGCATCCACTTAATTTCAATCAAGTCAAAATAAAAAAATCGAAGACAATTCTTCACGAAAGAATCCATGGAGGGAGAGAAAAATAATATGAGAATAGACTATAGTAAAAGAAAAAAAGTAAAAGTCAAAATCAGCGAATCTTTCATGCTTAAACATGCGGCGAGATGCTTCAAAAGAGCATAAAAATTTTTCTAAGAATAAGAAAAGAGTATAAAACAAATGGAAAGTGTGCGATATGTTGTGAATAGCTCCGTGGAAGAAAGTCTAATTTTCTTATGTATAGAACTTTTTTAACCATTCGTCACTTCTAGTAGAAATTATGAATTGCTGTAATCGCTCTTTCTATTTCTATAGAGTAGAATAGAACGACTCCTTCTTACAAGAGTTTCTTACAGGAGTGAAACAAAACTAAAGAAAGAAAGAATAAAGTTTGGCAAAATGATTAATGCAAAAGGATCAATTAAAGAAAAGAGTTGATACAACAATTCGACTACTCAATCAATTAGTAGTATCCCTAGAGTCCACTCCTCCCCCATACTACTAGTGAAAGAGAAAATGTAAAGACTACCATTAAAGCAGCCCAAGCGAGACTTACTATATCCATGTAAATTATGTCTCCTATTTCTATGAAGAAATTATTCTACTATTGATCAATAATCATAGTGGAATCAAGGGTACAGAGTCAAAAAGGGATTCTGCCCTAAGGCTATGGATGAATCAGTTCAAGGAATTTACTCCTAACAAATTCTTATAGGATTTCTGGTAGAATTGGAGAGCATTAAGTATAAATACGATACATAGCCCTTTTCCTTAAAAAAGAGTACGGGGATGATGTCCTGAATGGAAGACGCGGGAATAGAAAGATTTTTTCTTCCTTTTGTTACCTTTTTTTTATAAGCAAAGGACGTCAGAATATACCATAAAATTAGGATAGATAAATATTTATTGGATACCTACCTTGCCTATGTTTATTTTTAACCTAAACCCTACAGCCCCGCTTTCTATCATTCTATGAAAGAATGAGGAGACTTTATCCACAACTCCGAAATTGATTTTTGATCAGCCTATTCAATCTGATTCTCGACGGAATCAGTAGCCCTTACTTTAGTGTATGTAGGTAGCATAAGATGTACGATAAATAAAATGTATAATAATTAGGAAGTCTTGATATTCCTTCGTGGAGTCCCTTCTTAAATCTTAGATTGAAAAAAAAAGAATGCCCCTTAGGAGCCCTTTGAATATCAAGATTTCTGACATCTTAGCCTCGTAGTTTTAAATTCTCGAATCGAATCAATTAAGAATCAATTCAAATTAATAAAAGAATAAGTAAACGCTACCTCATCCCTATTGGTAGCCGATTGGGCCACTACCGACAAAACAAACCCTAATAGAACTATGGATTCTCAAAATCCAGTATCGCCAGGCCTAGTTATTCTCTTGCTCCAGCTTATGCGGGGTACGAATTTGTCGAGTTCGATCAGTACTATAAGCCTAAGTATTTTATTGATCAGGCGGCACCCAGATTTGAACTGGGGATAAAGGATTTGCAGTCCCCTGCCTTACCGCTTGGCCATGCCGCCAAAAAATCCGATCTAAAATCGAGAAAAGAGCAAGTATTCATCCACGTTTTCTTACTAAAACCCCCTTTCTTTTATCTTGAATCTAATTCTACTTACTTTTTTCCAATATTTTTCCAAAAATCTATTCCTGCTTTTTTTGGATCCAGTTTCGATTATTCTCCTCCATGGATTCTATCTTAAAACACACATTGCTAACACTAGAAAACTTCCCTTTTCTTTCTATTGAGATGAAAAAGGAGAAAAAGTGGATTTCCAGTCACAGGCTGCAAAATTCAGAACAAATTGGAACCATTAACTAGAATTCTCCTTTTTTTTGAATTGCAGTAGTGAACGACTCTTAAATCAGTATTCTCTCCCCCCCTTCCTTTTAATGGCATAATAAAATAGAATGGGTTTATGCCTAATCCGTGTATAGGTAAACTCCAGGTCCGAACAGCATTATTATCCATAACAGCATTATTATCCATGGATCCCCCTTATGTACATATCTCTATGGGGAATCGTGCTTTAATTTTTCATTGCATTAAATATCTTGAATAAAAAAAGGAAATTTGCTCTGATATAGAGTATGACCTGACCATCTTGGCCCACCCAAGTGAAATTACGATAAAAGCAGGGATATGTGGAGAGGTGGATAACTAGATTGGCATGTACTTAAAAAAAGGACTTACTTTATTTTAGGATTCTACAATGAAATCCTATATTTTCTAGCAATTCTACTACTACGAAACAAAAAAGAACCCTCAAATTCTTTTTTGAAATTAAACTAAGCGTGCTATTCTAAATCGAACTAAAGTCAAACTTTCTAGTGCTTATAAATTATTATATTATGGCTTTATCCCATTCATAGAAAGGAGATAAAATGAGAAATCTTTGCCATCCAATCTGATTAGAATATCATTAAGTGGCAGAATTTTTTTCTAGGAATGTTTTATCAATTCATTTTCATTCGATTTGTACCCCTGGCAAATTCGAACTTTCCTCAAAATTGTCTCTATTCATATGTAATTGTCTCTATTCATATGTATGAAATACATATATGAAATACGTATGTGGAGTTCCCTAGAATTTCATGTGATTCAGTAAACAGAATATAGATTCCATGATTGCTAGATCGATCCATAGGGATTGATGAAGAGTGAGCTGATAATGGAATTTTTCTTCGATAAAAAGGAAACTTAAGATGCTCCGGAATGGAAATGAGGGAATGTCCACAATACCCGGATTTAGTCAGATCCAATTCGAGGGATTTTTTAGGTTCATTAATCAAGGCTTGGCAGAAGAACTTGAGAAGTTTCCAACAATTAAAGATCCAGATCACGAAATTGCATTTCAATTATTTGCGAAAGGATATCAATTGCTAGAACCCTCAATAAAAGAAAGGGATGCTGTGTATGAATCACTCACCTATTCTTCCGAATTATATGTATCTGCGAGATTAATTTTTGGTTTCGATGTGCAAAAGCAAACCATTTCTATTGGAAACATTCCTATAATGAATTCCTTAGGAACCTTTATAATAAATGGAATATACCGAATTGTGATCAATCAAATATTGCTAAGTCCTGGTATTTACTACCGCTCGGAATTAGACCATAAGGGAATTTCTATCTACACCGGGACTATAATATCAGATTGGGGAGGAAGATCGGAATTAGCAATTGATAAAAAAGAAAGGATATGGGCTCGCGTAAGTAGAAAACAAAAGGTATCTATTCTAGTTCTATCATCAGCTATGGGTTCGAATCTAAGAGAAATTCTAGATAATGTTTCCTACCCTGAAATTCTCTTGTCTTTCCCGAATGCTAAGGAGAAGAAGAGGATTGAGTCAAAAGAAAAAGCTATTTTGGAGTTTTATCAACAATTTGCTTGTGTAGGTGGGGACCTGGTATTTTCGGAGTCCTTATGTGAGGAATTACAAAAGAAATTTTTTCAACAAAAATGTGAATTAGGAAGGATTGGTCGACGAAATATGAATCGGAGACTGAATCTTGATATACCTCAGAACAATACATTCTTGTTACCACGAGATGTATTGGCCGCTACGGATCATTTGATTGGAATGAAATTTGGAACGGGTATACTTGACGATGACGATATGAATCACTTGAAAAATAAACGTATTCGTTCGGTTGCGGATCTGTTACAAGATCAATTCGGACTGGCTCTTGATCGTTTACAACATGCGGTTCAAAAAACTATCCGTAGAGTATTCATACGTCAATCGAAACCGACTCCACAAACTTTGGTAACTCCAACTTCAACTTCGATTTTATTAATAACTACTTATGAGACCTTTTTTGGCACATACCCCTTATCTCAAGTTTTTGATCAAACTAATCCATTGACACAAACTGTTCATGGGCGAAAAGTGAGTTGTTTGGGTCCTGGAGGATTGACGGGGAGGACTGCAAGTTTTCGGAGCCGAGATATTCATCCGAGTCACTATGGGCGTATTTGTCCAATTGACACGTCCGAAGGAATCAATGTTGGACTTACTGGATCCTTAGCTATTCATGCGAGAATTGATCACTGGTGGGGATCCATAGAGAGTCCATTTTATGAAATATCTGAGAAAGCAAAAGAAAAAAAAGAGAAACAGGTGGTTTATTTATCACCAAATAGAGATGAATATTATATGATAGCAGCAGGAAATTCTTTGTCTTTGAATCAGGGTATTCAGGAAGAACAGGTTGTTCCAGCTAGATACCGTCAAGAATTCCTGACTATTGCATGGGAACAGATTCATGTTAGAAGTATTTTTCCTTTCCAATATTTTTCTATTGGAGGTTCTCTCATTCCTTTTATTGAGCATAATGATGCGAATCGGGCTTTAATGAGTTCTAATATGCAGCGCCAAGCAGTTCCGCTTTCTCGGTCCGAGAAGTGCATTGTTGGAACTGGATTGGAACGCCAAACAGCTCTAGATTCGAGGGTTTCCGTTATAGCCGAACGCGAGGGAAAGATCATTTCTACTGATAGTCACAAGATCCTTTTATCAAGTAGTGGGAAGACTATAAGTATTCCTTTAGTTACCCATCGGCGCTCTAACAAAAATACTTGTATGCACCAAAAACCTCGGGTTCCATGGGGTAAATCCATTAAAAAAGGACAAATTTTAGCAGAGGGAGCTGCTACAGTTGGTGGGGAACTTGCTTTAGGAAAAAACGTATTAGTAGCTTATATGCCATGGGAAGGTTACAATTTTGAAGACGCAGTACTAATTAGCGAACGTTTGGTATATGAGGATATTTATACTTCTTTTCACATCCGAAAATATGAAATTCAGACGGATACGACAAGCCAAGGCTCCGCTGAAAAAATCACTAAAGAAATACCACATCTAGAAGAACATTTACTCCGCAATTTGGACAGAAATGGAGTTGTTAGGTTGGGATCCTGGGTAGAAACTGGCGATATTTTAGTAGGTAAATTAACGCCTCAGATAGCGAGCGAATCGTCGTATATCGCGGAAGCTGGATTATTACGGGCCATATTTGGTCTTGAGGTATCCACTTCAAAAGAAACTTCTCTCAAACTACCTATAGGTGGAAGAGGGCGCGTTATCGATGTGAAATGGATCCAGAGAGACCCCCTAGACATAATGGTTCGTGTATATATTTTACAGAAACGTGAAATCAAAGTTGGGGATAAAGTAGCCGGAAGACACGGGAATAAGGGGATCATTTCCAAAATTTTGCCTAGGCAAGATATGCCCTATTTGCAAGATGGAACACCTGTTGATATGGTCTTCAATCCCTTAGGAGTACCCTCACGAATGAATGTGGGACAAATATTTGAAAGCTCGCTCGGATTAGCAGGGGATCTGCTAAAGAAACATTATAGAATAGCACCCTTTGATGAGAGATATGAGCAAGAGGCTTCAAGAAAACTTGTGTTTTCAGAATTATATGAAGCCAGTAAACAAACAAAAAATCCATGGGTATTTGAACCCGAGTACCCGGGAAAAAGTAGAATATTTGATGGAAGAACAGGAGACCCCTTCGAACAACCTGTTCTAATAGGGAAGTCCTATATCTTAAAATTAATTCATCAAGTTGATGAAAAAATCCATGGACGTTCTACTGGGCCCTACTCACTTGTTACACAACAACCCGTTAGAGGAAGAGCCAAGCAAGGGGGACAACGAGTAGGAGAAATGGAAGTTTGGGCTTTAGAAGGATTTGGTGTTGCTCATATTTTACAAGAGATACTTACTTATAAATCTGATCATCTTATAGCTCGCCAAGAAATACTTAATGCTACGATCTGGGGAAAAAGAGTACCTAATCACGAGGATCCTCCAGAATCTTTTCGAGTGCTCGTTCGAGAACTACGATCTTTGGCTCTAGAACTGAATCATTTCCTTGTATCTGAGAAGAACTTCCAGGTTAATAGGGAGGAAGTTTGATCGGAATAAATATAAATTCTTTTCTTATTTCTATTTTATGATTGACCAATATAAACATCAACAACTCCAAATTGGACTCGTTTCCCCTCAACAAATAAAGGCTTGGGCTAACAAAAACCTACCTAATGGGGAAGTCGTTGGCGAAGTCACAAGGCCCTCTACTTTTCATTATAAAACCGATAAACCAGAAAAAGATGGATTGTTTTGCGAAAGAATCTTTGGACCCATAAAAAGCAGAATTTGTGCTTGTGGAAATTCTCGAGCGAGCGTAGCTGAAAACGAAGACGAAAGATTTTGCCAAAAATGCGGGGTAGAATTTGTTGATTCTCGGATACGAAGATATCAAATGGGATACATCAAACTCGCATGTCCCGTGACTCATGTGTGGTATTTGAAAGGTCTTCCTAGTTATATTGCGAACCTTTTAGATAAACCCCTTAAGAAATTGGAGGGCCTAGTATACGGCGATTTCTCTTTTGCTAGGCCCAGCGCTAAAAAACCCACTTTCTTACGATTACGAGGTTTATTCGAAGATGAAATTTCATCCTGTAACCACAGCATTTCTCCCTTTTTTTCTACCCCAGGCTTTGCAACATTTCGAAATCGGGAAATTGCGACAGGAGCAGGTGCTATTAGAGAACAATTAGCAGATTTGGATTTGCGAATTATTATAGAGAATTCCTTGGTCGAATGGAAGGAATTAGAAGACGAGGGGTATAGTGGAGATGAATGGGAAGATAGAAAAAGACGAATAAGAAAAGTTTTTTTGATTAGACGCATGCAATTGGCGAAACATTTTATTCAAACAAATGTAGAACCAGAATGGATGGTTTTGTGCTTATTACCGGTTCTTCCTCCCGAATTGAGACCCATTGTTTATAGGTCTGGGGATAAAGTAGTGACTTCGGATATTAATGAACTTTATAAGAGAGTTATCCGTCGGAACAACAACCTTGCCTATCTATTAAAAAGAAGTGAATTAGCGCCAGCAGATTTAGTAATGTGCCAGGAAAAGTTGGTACAAGAAGCCGTGGATACACTTCTTGATAGTGGGTCCCGCGGGCAACCAACGAGGGATGGTCACAATAAAGTATACAAATCACTTTCAGATGTAATTGAAGGTAAAGAGGGAAGGTTTCGTGAGACTCTGCTTGGGAAACGGGTCGATTACTCGGGGCGTTCTGTCATTGTTGTGGGTCCTTCACTTTCATTACATCAATGTGGATTACCTCTAGAGATAGCAATAAAGCTTTTTCAGCTATTTGTAATTCGCGATTTAATCACGAAACGCGCTACTTCTAATGTCAGGATTGCTAAAAGGAAAATTTGGGAAAAGGAACCCATTGTATGGGAAATACTTCAAGAAGTTATGCGGGGACATCCTGTACTGTTGAATAGAGCACCTACCCTGCATAGATTAGGCATACAGGCCTTCCAACCCACTTTAGTAGAGGGGCGTACTATTTGTTTACACCCATTAGTGTGTAAGGGTTTCAATGCGGACTTTGATGGGGATCAAATGGCTGTTCATCTACCTTTATCCTTGGAAGCTCAGGCGGAAGCCCGTTTACTTATGTTTTCTCATATGAATCTCCTATCTCCTGCTATTGGAGATCCTATTTGCGTACCGACCCAAGACATGCTTATAGGACTTTATGTATTAACGATTGGAAACCGTCGGGGTATTTGTGCAAATAGATATAATAGTTGCGGAAACTATCCAAATCAAAAAGTAAGTTACAATAATAATAATTATAAGTATACGAAAGATAAAGAACCCCATTTTTCTAGTTCCTATGATGCACTGGGAGCTTATAGACAGAAACGAATCAGTTTAGACAGTCCCTTGTGGCTCCGATGGAAACTAGATCAACGCGTCATTGGGTCAAGAGAAGTTCCGATTGAAGTTCAATATGAATCTTTGGGGACTTATCATGAGATTTATGCCCACTATCTAATAGTGGGAAATAGAAAAAAAGAAATCCGTTCTATATACATTCGAAGCACTCTTGGTCATATTTCTTTTTATAGAGAAATAGAGGAAGCCATACAAGGATTTAGTCAGGCCTATTCATACACTATCTAAACAAGGAAGTTAGATTCGGCGATGCCCCTTTCGGGGGGCATTCCGATTTCGCTAGTATCATCATTTTTGCCGCGCGAATCCAGATTGAGATTAAGGAAAGGAAGCTAATGAAATTTTCGAATCACTGACTCAGGCCCATTGTCGAATCCTACTCAGCAATTGTCGAATCCTACTCAGCCGAAAAAGGGGGTACTTATGTATGGCGGAACGGGCCAATCTGGTCTTTCATAATAAAGAGATAGACGGAACTGCTATGAAACGACTTATTAGCAGATTAATAGATCATTTCGGAATGGGATATACATCCCATATACTGGATCAAATAAAGACTCTGGGCTTTCATCAAGCCACTACTACATCGATTTCATTAGGAATCGAGGATCTTTTAACAATACCCTCTAAGGGATGGTTAGTCCAAGACGCGGAACAACAGAGTTTTCTTTTGGAGAAACACTATTATTATGGGGCTGTACACGCGGTAGAAAAATTACGCCAATCCGTTGAGATATGGTATGCTACAAGTGAATATTTGAAACAAGAAATGAATTCGAATTTTCGGATAACGGATCCTTCTAATCCAGTCTATCTAATGTCTTTTTCAGGAGCTAGAGGAAATGCATCTCAAGTACACCAATTAGTAGGTATGAGAGGATTAATGGCGGATCCTCAAGGACAAATGATTGATTTACCTATTCAAAGCAATTTACGCGAGGGACTTTCTTTGACAGAATATATAATTTCCTGCTATGGAGCCCGTAAAGGGGTTGTAGATACTGCTGTACGAACAGCGGATGCTGGATATCTTACACGTAGACTTGTTGAAGTAGTTCAACATATTATTGTGCGTAGAAGAGATTGTGGTACTATCCGAGGTATTTCTGTGAGTCCTCAAAATGGGATGACGGAAAAACTTTTTGTCCAAACACTAATTGGTCGTGTATTAGCAGACGATATATATATCGGTTCACGATGCATTGCCGCTCGAAATCAAGATATTGGAATTGGATTAGTCAATCGATTCATAACTGCCTTTCGAGCACAACCATTTCGAGCACAACCAATATATATTAGAACCCCCTTTACTTGCCGGAGCACATCTTGGATCTGTCAATTATGTTATGGTCGGAGTCCCACTCATGGCGATCTGGTCGAATTAGGGGAAGCCGTAGGTATTATTGCGGGTCAATCAATTGGGGAGCCAGGGACTCAACTAACATTAAGAACTTTTCATACTGGTGGAGTATTCACAGGGGGTACTGCCGACCTTGTACGATCCCCTTCGAATGGAAAAATCCAATTCAATGAGGATTTGGTTCACCCCACACGTACCCGTCATGGGCAGCCTGCTTTTCTATGTTATATAGACTTGCATGTAACTATTCAGAGTCAGGATATTCTATATAGTGTGAATATTCCCTCAAAAAGCTTGATTCTAGTGCAAAATGATCAATATGTAGAATCCGAACAAGTAATTGCGGAGATTCGTGCCGGAACGTCCACTTTGCATTTTAAAGAAAGGGTACAAAAGCATATTTATTCCGAATCAGACGGGGAAATGCACTGGAGTACTGATGTTTACCATGCGCCCGAATATCAATATGGTAATCTTCGTCGATTACCAAAAACAAGCCATTTATGGATATTGTCAGTAAGTATGTGCAGATCCAGTATAGCGTCTTTTTCGCTCCACAAGGATCAAGATCAAATGAATACTTATTCTTTTTCTGTTGACGGAAGATATATCTTTGACCTCTCAATGGCTAATGATGATCAAGTAAGACATAGACTGTTGGATACTTTTGGTAAAAAAGATAGGGAAATTCTTGATTATTCAACGCCGGATAGAATCATGTCCAACGGCCATTGGAATTTTATCTATCCTTCTATTCTTCAAGATAATTCGGATTTATTGGCGAAAAAGCGAAGAAATAGGTTCGTCATTCCATTACAATATCATCAAGAACAAGAGAAAGAACTAATATCCTGTTTGGGGATTTCTATTGAAATACCCTTTACGGGTGTTTTACGTAGAAATACTATTTTTGCTTATTTTGACGATCCACGATACAGAAAAGATAAAAAGGGTTCAGGAATTGTGAAATTTAGATATAGGACCCTAGAGGACGAATATAGGACCCTAGAGGACGAATATAGGACTCGAGAGGAAGACTCAGAGGACGAATATGGGAGCCCAGAGAACGGATATAGGACCCGAGAGGACGAATATGAAACCCTAGAAGACGAATATAGGACTCTAGAGGACGAATATGAAACCCTAGAAGATGAATATGGGATCCTAGAGGACGAATATGAAACCCTAGAAGACGAATATAGGACTCGAGAGGAAGACTCAGAGGACGAATATGGGAGCCCAGAGAACAAATATAGGACCCGAGAGGACGAATATGGAACTCTAGATGAAGACTCAGAAGACGAATATGGGAGCCCGGAGGAAGGCTCAGAGGACGAATATGGGACTTTAGAGGAAGACTCAGAAGAAGACTCAGAGGACGAATACGGGAGCCCAGAGGAAGATTCCATCTTAAAAAAAGAGGGTTTGATTGAGCATCAAGGAACAAAAGAATTTAGTCTAAAATACCAAAAAGAACTAGATCGGTTTTTTTTCATTCTTCAAGAACTGCATATCTTGCCCAGATCCTCATCCCTAAAGGTACTTGATAATAGTATCATTGGAGTGGATACACAACTCACAAAAAATACAAGAAGTCGACTAGGTGGATTGGTCCGAGTGAATAGAAAAAAAAGCCATACGGAACTCAAAATCTTTTCCGGAGATATTCATTTTCCTGAAGAAGCAGATAAGATATTAGGTGGTAGTTTGATACCACCAGAAAGAGAAAAGAAAGAATCTAAGGAATCAAAAAAAAGGAAAAATTGGGTCTATGTTCAACGGAAAAAAATTCTCAAGAGCAAGGAAAAGTATTTTGTTTCGGTTCGACCTGCAGTCGCATATGAAATGGACGAAGGGAGAAATTTAGCAACACTTTTCCCGCAGGATCTCTTGCAAGAAGAGGATAATCTCCAACTTCGACTTGTCAATTTTCTTTCTCATGAAAATAGCAAGTTAACTCAAAGAATTTATCACACGAATAGTCAATTTGTTCGAACTTGCTTAGTAGTGAATTGGGAACAAGAAGAAAAAGAGGAGGCTCGTGCTTCCCTTGTTGAGGTAAGAGCAAATGATCTGATTCGTGATTTCCTAAGAATTGAGTTAGTAAAGTCCACTATTTCGTATACACGAAGAAGGTATGATAGGACAAGTGCAGGACCGATTCCCAATAATAGGTTAGATCGCACCAATACCAATTCCTTTTATTCCAAGGCGAAGATTCAATCACTTAGCCAACATCAAGAAGCTATTGGCACCTTGTTGAATCGAAATAAAGAATACCAATCTTTGATGATTTTGTTGGCATCCAACTGTTCTAGAATTGGTTTATTCAAGAATTCGAAATATCCCAATGCGGTAAAAGAATCGAATCCTAGAATTCCTATTCGAGATATTTTTGGGCCCTTAGCTGCTATTGTACCTAGTATATCGAATTTTTCTTCATCTTACTATTTACTAACGCATAATCAGATCCTGTTAAAAAAATATTTGTTCCTTGACAATTTGAAACAAACCTTCCAAGTACTTCAAGGGCTTAAATACTCTTTAATAGATGAAAATCAAAGGATTTCGAATTTCGATAGTAACATCATGTTGGATCCATTCCATTTGAATTGGCACTTTCTCCATCATGATTCTTGGGAGGAGACATCGGCAATAATTCACCTTGGACAATTTATTTGCGAAAATGTATGTCTATTTAAATCGCACATAAAAAAATCTGGTCAAATTTTCATTGTTAATATTGATTCCTTTGTTATAAGAGCAGCTAAGCCTTATTTGGCCACTACAGGAGCAACTGTTCATGGTCATTATGGAGAAATCCTTTACAAAGGAGATAGGTTAGTTACGTTTATATATGAAAAATCGAGATCTAGTGACATAACGCAAGGTCTTCCAAAAGTAGAACAAATCTTTGAAGCGCGTTCAATTGATTCACTATCGCCGAATCTCGAAAGGAGAATTGAGGATTGGAATGAGCGTATACCAAGAATTCTTGGGGTCCCCTGGGGATTCTTGATTGGAGCTGAGCTAACCATAGCCCAAAGTCGTATCTCTTTGGTTAATAAGATCCAAAAGGTTTATCGATCCCAAGGGGTACAGATCCATAATAGACATATAGAGATTATTATACGCCAAGTAACATCAAAAGTGCGGGTTTCCGAAGATGGAATGTCTAATGTTTTTTCACCTGGGGAATTAATCGGATTATTGCGAGCGGAACGAGCAGGGCGAGCTTTGGATGAATCGATCTATTATCGGGCAATCTTATTGGGAATAACAAGGGCTTCCCTGAATACCCAAAGTTTCATATCTGAAGCAAGTTTTCAAGAAACTGCTCGAGTTTTAGCAAAAGCTGCCCTACGAGGTCGTATTGATTGGTTGAAAGGCCTCAAAGAAAACGTAGTTCTGGGGGGGATTATACCTGTTGGTACCGGATTCCAAAAATTTGTGCATCGTTCCCCACAAGACAAGAACCTTTATTTCGAAATTCAAAAAAAAAATCTATTCGCGTCGGAAATGAGAGATATTTTGTTTCTCCATACAGAATTAGTTTCTTCTGATTCTGACGTAACAAACAATTTCTATGAGACATCAGAACCCCCATTTACCCCCAATTATACGATTTAAGGATACATAAAGCAGATTTTTTGACTTTAAACTAGACTTTTGACCTTAGAACACTAACAGGTCAGATTTTAGATTTTTATTTTAATAAGTAAAAGAAGTCAGTTAATTCATTAAGGTTACGTTTATACCATGTATCAATGGCCAATTCTCAGTGGAAGGTTACATCGGAACAATTATTATTTATTTCAAGCTATTTCGGCTCTTTCTTAATCTTCAAAAAGAAATAAATTCCGTAATTGAATGGTAGGATGAAAAAAAAAGAAAAAATCAAAAGGAAGTGTGGAAAAAATGACAAGAAGATATTGGAACATCAATTTGAAAGAGATGATAGAAGCGGGAGTTCATTTTGGTCATGGTATTAAGAAATGGAATCCTAAAATGGCCCCTTACATCTCGGCAAAGCGTAAAGGTACTCATATTACAAATCTCGCTAGAACGGCTCGCTTTTTATCAGAAGCTTGTGATTTAGTTTTTGATGCAGCAAGTCAGGGAAAAAGCTTCTTAATTGTTGGTACCAAAAAAAGAGCAGCGTATTTAGTAGCATCAGCTGCAATAAGGGCTCGTTGTCATTATGTTAATAAAAAGTGGTTCAGTGGTATGTTAACGAATTGGTCGATTACGAAAACTAGACTTTCTCAATTTAGAGACTTAAGAGCAGAAGAAAAGATGGGAAAATTCCACCATCTCCCAAAAAGAGATGTGGCAATCTTGAAGAGAAAATTATCGACCTTGCAAAGATATCTCGGCGGGATCAAATATATGACGAGGTTGCCAGACATTGTGATCGTCCTCGATCAGCAAAAAGAGTATATAGCTCTTCGGGAATGTGCCATTTTGGGGATTCCTACTATTTCTTTAGTCGATACAAATTGTGACCCAGATCTCGCGAATATATCGATTCCAGCCAACGATGACACTATGACTTCAATTCGATTGATTCTTAACAAATTAGTATTTGCAATTTGTGAGGGCCGTTCTCTCTATATAAGAAATCGTTGATTAAGAAGAATAGTGAATTCTTGGGCAACTGCGTAGATTTATGGGATCACTTACTATTCTTTTTTGTTTTGTATAGATAAAAGAAGGGGAATATTGATATATATTAGAGGGTATTGATATATATTATGATCTGATGTGATTTCTTGGTATCCTAAATATAAGATTAATACTTCAAGTTGCTGAGTTGAGAAAGAGATGGTTGAATCAAAAGAATTCCTTTTTTGAAGTTCAATTTTTATCAGAGGACAATATGAATATTATACCATGTTCCATTAAAACACTCAAGGGGTTATACGATATATCGGGTGTAGAAGTAGGCCAACACTTCTATTGGCAAATAGGAAGTTTCCAAATTCATGCCCAAGTACTCATCACTTCTTGGGTCGTAATTACTATCTTGCTAGGTTCAGTTATCATAGCTGTTCGGAATCCACAAACCATCCCGACCGACGGTCAGAATTTCTTCGAATATGTGCTTGAGTTTATTCGAGACTTGAGCAAAACTCAGATTGGAGAAGAATATGGTCCCTGGGTTCCCTTTATTGGAACTATGTTCCTTTTTATTTTTGTTTCGAATTGGTCGGGTGCTCTTTTACCTTGGAAAATTATACAGTTACCCCATGGGGAATTAGCAGCGCCCACGAATGATATAAATACTACTGTTGCTTTAGCTTTACTCACGTCAGCGGCATATTTTTATGCGGGTCTTAGCAAAAAAGGATTGAGTTATTTCGAGAAATATATTAAACCAACTCCAATCCTTTTACCAATTAACATCCTAGAAGATTTCACAAAACCATTATCGCTTAGTTTTCGACTTTTCGGGAATATATTGGCGGATGAATTAGTCGTTGTTGTTCTTGTTTCTTTAGTCCCCTTAGTAGTCCCTATACCGGTCATGTTTCTTGGATTATTTACAAGCGGTATTCAAGCTCTTATTTTTGCAACGTTAGCCGCAGCCTATATAGGTGAATCCATGGAGGGTCATCATTGAATTGACTAGTTTTCGAAATAGTCTTTTTTTTTTAGCTTAGCTCAATTCATGCATGGTTCCAGATAATCCGCTTGGTTGGAAAACAAAATAGTTAGAAATGCGTATGAATATACAACCTAGAGTTGTAGGAGAGAGAATAGACTATATTACGGAATTGTCAAAGTATATATGCATTAAGGGGGGCGGAGTCAGGCTAGATCTATATCCTTAATGTCTAGAAGCCCAGTCATCTTTTGTGCGGGTTTCCACTTTAAGGAATGATTTTCGAATCCGATTCAATAGAAAATAAGAAAATACGCAAAATAGAAGAAACAAGTGTATATGGGATATTATATATTCCTAAGTTAGATTCATTATCTAATCCGATATATCGAATTCCCTCTATATGGAATTGGATTCCATATCCAGTTCTATGCAGCATATTGTTATCAATTGTATATCTTGATTTAATTCCTATTGGATTTGGATTAGGTCGATTTCAATAGGGGTTCTTCCTCTATTTCGTCTTTTATTATGGATTAGATTATAGGGGAAATAATAGGAACTCAAGGATATCGAAGAGTAAAGAAAGAAGGATGGAATGAAAGAGTTGTTGGTTGGAAAGAAAGAGAAATAGAATAATAAGAATCATATGGATTTACACAAACCTCTAATGATTAGAAACTAAAAATGAGATCTCGAAGTAGTTCGGACAATTCAGATTATCATTTCAATTTGTACTTTTTAGTTACTTCTCCCCAATAGAGCTTAGAAGTAAGAATTTCTTGGTTGATTGTATCCTTAACCATTTCTTTTTTTTTGACACGAGGAACTCACCATGAATCCACTAATTGCTGCTGCTTCCGTTATTGCTGCTGGATTGGCCGTAGGGCTTGCTTCTATTGGCCCTGGAGTTGGTCAAGGTACTGCTGCAGGACAAGCTGTAGAAGGTATTGCGAGACAGCCAGAAGCAGAAGGTAAAATACGAGGTACTTTATTGCTTAGTCTAGCTTTTATGGAAGCTTTAACAATTTATGGACTAGTTGTGGCACTAGCACTTTTATTTGCGAACCCTTTTGTTTAATCCTAAAAAAGAAAATGAGTGCTTTAGATTAGATACTTTTTTCTTTTTTTAGTAAATTGGTATTTGCTTCTGCAATTCCAATTATATCAATACTTTACTCCTATTTATTACTCCTGGAATTATCTATTTATTGGGACAGACAATACCCCACCCCAGGAAGGGCTGATTTGAGGATGATCAATTTAGAGGATATGCTCGCCTTCTTCCTTCCCGTCCTTAGTTTAGGACAGTGGAAAGTCTTTTTCCTTTTATTTTAGGAATTTTGGGAACATTTCAACAAAGGAGGTCTTTCACAGGTCAAACGAGACCTAAGACTTAATCTAAAATAAATTACTAGATTGAATCTATTTGCATTAAAAAAAAATTGCATTAAAAAAACCGATCAAAAAAGGGCGAGCGAAGTAAGTGATCGAAAAACTTTGTTCTTTGTTCGTCCTATCTATAAGAGGAGAGCATATGAAAAATGTAACCCATTCTTTCGTTTTTTTAGCTCACTGGCCATCCGCTGGGAGTTTCGGGCTTAATACCGATATTTTAGCAACAAATCTAATAAATCTAACTGTAGTGGTTGGTGTATTGATTTTTTTTGGAAAGGGAGTGTGTGCGAGTTG